GCTCGGCGGTATGTCAACGAATTGGTCCACTACAGAAACGAGACTTCATAAGTTAAGGGACTTGAGAGTGGAACAAAAGACGGGGAGACTCAATGGTCTTCCGAAAAGGAAAAGAGACGCAGCAATGTTGAAGAGACAATTATTTCACTTGCAAACATATCTGGGTGGGATCAAATATATGACGGGGTTACCTGATATTGTAATCATCGTTGATCAGCAAGAAGAATATACGGCTCTTCGGGAATGTATCACTTTGGGAATTCCAACGATTTGTTTAATCGATACAAATTGTGACCCCGATCTCGCAGATATTTCGATTCCGGCGAATGATGACGCTATAGCTTCAATTCGATTAATTCTTAACAAATTAGTATCTGCCATTTGTGAGGGTCGTTCTAGCTATATAAGAAATTGTTGATTAATAATAAGAAAAATCAATTACTTCGGGAACTCCATAGATTTATGGAATCGGTTACTATTCTTGAATCTCAAAAAAGAGAGAAAAATTCCTTAGGATATTATGTGATTACCAGGTATCCAAAATATACGATTCAAGTACGCGAGTCGAGAAAGAGATGGTTGAATCAAAATAATTTTTAAAGTTCTATTTCTGTCAGAGGGCAATATGAATGTTCTACCATGTTCCATCAACACACTAAAGGAAGGGTTATACGATATATCCGGTGTGGAAGTAGGTCAACATTTCTATTGGCAAATAGGAGGTTTTCAAATCCATGCCCAAGTACTTATTACTTCTTGGGTCGTAATTGCTATCTTATTAGGTTCAGCCGCTATAGCTATTCGGAATCCACAAACCATTCCGACCGACGGTCAGAATTTCTTCGAATATGTCCTTGAATTCATTCGAGACTTAAGCAAAACTCAGATTGGAGAAGAGTATGGTCCTTGGGTTCCCTTTATTGGAACTATGTTCTTATTTATTTTTGTTTCTAACTGGTCAGGGGCTCTTTTACCTTGGAAAATAATACAGTTACCTCATGGGGAGTTAGCCGCACCCACGAATGATATAAATACTACTGTTGCTTTAGCTTTACCCACGTCAGTGGCATATTTCTATGCGGGTCTTACCAAAAAGGGATTGCGTTATTTCGGTAAATACATTCAACCAACTCCAATACTTTTACCAATTAACATCCTCGAAGATTTCACAAAACCCTTATCACTTAGTTTTCGACTTTTCGGGAATATATTGGCTGATGAATTAGTAGTTGTTGTTCTTGTTTCTTTAGTACCTTTAGTGGTTCCTATACCTGTCATGTTCCTTGGATTATTTACAAGTGGTATTCAAGCTCTTATTTTTGCAACTTTAGCCGCGGCTTATATAGGCGAATCCATGGAGGGTCATCATTGACTAGCTTTCGAAATAGTATTTTTTTAGCTTATCCCAACGCAATGTATTCGCGGTTAAAGATAATCTATTTTTGGAACAGAATATATACAAATAGGGTATATACGATCTATAGTAGTAGCAAAAAAAAAATGACGATATTGGATTGTTGAATTGTAAAAAAAAAGGAAAGAGATCTAAAAGATCTTTTTCCTAAAATTATCGTTTGGTCCATTTATGTCATACCTCCCCCAATGAATATTCTATTTCTATTTGTGCAGTCAATTACAATATTACGGTTTATAATTGGAATTGGAATAAGAATTCTGATGTTATCTGTTTCCGACGCGCGATTAAACAAAAAAATTCGATTTTATAGAAATAGAATAGAACTATTCCCATTTCATTTGATTTCATTCAATTCAATGATTGACAAAAATTGCAATTAATTGCATCCAAGTAGATCAAGAAAATCCTGATATTGATATGTAATGATTCGGGCTAATGAATCCGTCCATTTGTATCCATGCGGGATAATGATAAAGAAAAGGACGAGAGTTGTTTACAAATGAGATTCCTAAAAAAAAATAGGTTAGGGAGGTCGAACTAGGTATATGGAATTTCATGATCATAAGCTAACTCTTGTGAATATTTTTAAGAATGATTCTAGAATCCAATTGAATATAAAATGCGAATCAAAAGCAAAGGGTTGGTTTACGTTATGGAAGAAAGACATGTATATGTAATATTAGATATTGATTAGTTATATATGAACTATCCATTAACTAGTTATAGATGAACCATCCATATATCTTATTTTCCATCCCACTGTGAATTTTGATTGCGATTCCAATAGAAAGAAGTCCTTTCATTTTGTCTGTAACTGTGGATTGAATGAATAAACAGATGAAATCAAGCATACAGAAGAGAAAGAACGAGGAATTAAAAGAAAGGTTCGGAACAAAGAATGGAATAACTAGAGCCATATGGATTGACAAAGACTCCATGGGTAGGAACTAAAAATGAAATATCGAAGTAGTTTTAATGATTCAATAATACCATTACTTCAATTATCATTACTTCAATTCGGAGTTCTTAGTTACTTCGACTGGGTGAATCTTAGTGATGGAATAATAAGTCATAATTTATTGATTGATTGTATCATTAACCATTTCTTTATTTTGTTTGGTGCGAGGAACTTACCATGAATCCACTGATTTCCGCCGCTTCCGTTATTGCTGCTGGATTGGCCGTAGGGCTTGCTTCTATTGGACCTGGAGTTGGTCAAGGTACTGCTGCGGGCCAAGCTGTAGAAGGTATCGCGAGACAACCAGAGGCAGAGGGTAAAATACGAGGTACTTTATTGCTCAGTCTGGCTTTTATGGAAGCTTTAACAATTTATGGACTGGTCGTGGCATTAGCGCTTTTATTTGCGAATCCCTTTGTTTAATCCTAGAAATGTGAAAAATACGTATTTTTTTTTTCTTATTTTATTGACTTGGGCGTGCCGCTTGCTTTTTCCAATTATATCAAGATTTCACTCCTACAATAACTTATTCGTTAAGATAATATCCCATGGGAAGGACTGATTGTAGGATGAGGAATTAGCGGATCCACTCGCTTTCTTCCTTCCTGTCCTTAGTCCAATTGAAACCCCCTTTTTTGTTTTAGGAAGTGTTGCTATAAATGAGGTATTTCGCAATTGACATGAGACCTGAAACCTAATACTAATAAGTATCTTTCTTATTTTATTGGGAACTCGTGAATTGAAATAAATAAAAAAAAAAAAAAGAATTTCAAAATGGAATTTAAATATATTGAGTTTAGATTTCGAAATCAGGAAATTCATAACAAAAGAAATCAAATATGAAAGGGTCGAAATGAGACAAAAAGAACTCTTTTTATTTTGTTAGTCCTATCTATAAGAGGAGATCATATGAAAAATGTAACCGATTCTTTCGTTTCCTTGTGTCACTGGCCATCCGCCGGGAGTTTCGGATTTAATACCGATATTTTAGCAACAAATCCAATAAATCTAAGTGTAGTGCTTGGTGTATTGATCTTTTTTGGAAAGGGAGTGTGTGCGAGTTGTTTATTTCAAGAATATGCTGGATCCAACCAGCTGCACTTTTTTCTTTATAACTAGGAAAGGGAGGTGCACGATCTTGCGAATTACTTCTGAATAAATTCAGAAATCATATGTAAGAACCATAGCATTTCGTGACTCATTGGTAAATCCACTTTTATTCTCTATCAACCAATAATGTGGGAACATTAACATGGTTAAAGCTAAACCGTTTGAAGTCCAGGCGCAGCATGGTACTCTTTCTACCACTATGTTAGTACGAAGATGATTTCAAAACGAATAGTTGGTAATTTTTCTGATATAGAACACTCATATCGATAAAATAATTTGAAAAATTTACTGGAAAAATGGGTATCTCGCCCTTTTTTTATCCAATGCTGAATCGACGACCTATGTATAAAGTAAGAAGGATTTTTTGGATTTGAAGAAGAAGAAAAAAAATGAATATGAAATATTAATAAAAATGAAATATCAATAAAAAAAAAACAACTTAACCTTGCTGACAATTACAGGTTTTTGTCTGGTCAAAAGAGTCCTCCGAATATTCTGGTCTTGGATCAGTGATCAGTTTCAATATTTTGGAATATGAACAGAGAAGAAAGGGTAGGCTCATTACATTAAAAAAAAAAAAAATATAAAGATATGGGAATGCCCCATAAGTAATTGAGCGTGAGAGCCAAATGAATCGAAAGATTCATGTTTGGTTCGGGAAGAGATCGTGGCAATTTTGAAATGAATGGGAAAATTTTCTACTTTCATTAAGTGATTTATTAGATAATCGAAAACAGAGGATCTTGAGTACTATTCGAAGTTCAGAAGAACTACGTGGAGGGGCCATTGAACAGCTGGAAAAAGCCCGGGCCCGCTTACGGAAAGTAGAAATGGAAGCGGATGAGTTTCGAGTGAATGGATATTCTGAGATAGAACGAGAAAAATGGAATTTGATTAATTCCACTTATAAGAATTTGGAACAATTAGAAAATTACAAAAATGAAACTATTCGTTTTGAACAACAAAGAGCAATTAATCAAGTCCGACAACGAGTTTTCCAACAAGCCTTACAAGGAGCTCTAGGAACTCTGAATAGTTGTTTGAACATGAACAGCGAATTACATTTACGCACCATCAGTGCTAATATTGGCATGTTTGGGGCGATGAAAGAAATAACGGATTAGTCCTTTTACTTACTGTAGGCATTATTTTTTTTTTCCTTTGCTTCCGAAAAAGAATTAAGAAACACTCATGGTAACCCTTCGAGCCGACGAAATTAGTAATATTATCCGTGAACGTATTGAACAATATAATATAGAAGTAAAGATTGTGAATACTGGCACCGTACTTCAAGTAGGCGACGGCATTGCTCGTATTCACGGTCTTGATGAAGTAATGGCAGGTGAATTAGTAGAATTTGAAGAGGGTACAATTGGCATTGCTCTGAATTTGGAATCAAACAATGTGGGTGTTGTATTAATGGGTGACGGTTTGATGATACAAGAGGGAAGTTCTGTAAAAGCAACAGGAAGAATTGCTCAGATACCAGTGGGCGAGGCTTATTTGGGTCGTGTT